ATCAAATGTGGATCTACGATAGAGATTTAAGAAAATAGGCAAGAAATTCAAACAACAAGAAAAACCTTTTTCTATAATATAGAAATTGTTATCTAATTAGAAATCGTTATCTAATTCTAATGAATTCGACGATTTCAGCATAAAAAAGGGGGATATGGCGAAATTGGTAGACGCTACGGACTTAATTGGATTGAGCCTTGGTATGGAAACCTACTAAGTGACAACTTTCAAATTCAGAGAAACCCTGGAATTAAAAATGGGCAATCCTGAGCCAAATCCTATTTTTTTACCAAAACCAACAACAAGGGTTTAGAAAGCTAGAATTAAAAGGATAGGTGCAGAGACTCAACGGAAGCTGTTCTAACAAATGGGGTTGATCGCGTTGCCTAATCCTTCGTTCGAAACTCTAGAAAGAGAAAGGATGAAAGATAAACAAACGTATATACATACGTACTGAATACTCTCTCAAATGATTAATCATTTGAGATTAATGACGGCGCGAATCTCTATTTTTTTATATGACAAATGAACGAATTGTTGTGAATCAATTCTAAGTTGAAGAAAGAATCGAATCTTGAGTGATTAAATCACTTACCCCACGGTCTGATAAATCTAATCAAGAACTGATTAATCGGACGAGAATAAAGAGAGAGTCCCATTCTACATGTCAATGCCGGCAACAATGAAATTTCTAGTAAGAGGAAAATCCGTCGACTTTAGAAATCGTGAGGGTTCAAGTCCCTCTATCCCCAAGACCTTTTCATTCCTTAACTATTTATCTTATTCTTTTTGCTTTGTTATCGGTTCAAAATTCGTTATGTTTCTTATTCATTCTATTCTTTGAGAAAGGTATGCAAGCGAATATTCTTTTTTCTATTAACACAAATCTAATCTAGTGTTGTATATGAGATACGTGCAAAAGAACATCTTTTAGTTTTAGCAAGGAATTCCCATTTGAATGATTCACAATCTGTAATATCATTACTTGTACTAAAACTTACAAAGTATTTTCTTTTTTGAAAATCCAAGAAAGAATGCGGCCGGGGTAAGACTTTTTTTTAATACCCTTTTAATCTTTTTAATTGACATAGAACAAAGTTATCTACTAAAATCATGATGATGCCTAAGTAATGGTCGGGATAGCTCAGCTGGTAGAGCAGAGGACTGAAAATCCTCGTGTCACCAGTTCAAATCTGGTTCCTGGCACACGATTAATTTGTATGAGTACACATTAATTGATATAAATCGACATACATAATAATTAATTAGATATTAAGCATTAATAGTCTAAATCATGATACATATTTTCTAGTTATAGCGGAGTCAAGTTTATAGATCTCTAGTAGATCGAGAGTATAAAAAGTATGCCTATGTAAAATCTAAAAATTCGATTCTCTTTCTTCCTCTTTTTCATTTGTTTTGCTCATACTCTGTCTCCTAAAAAAAAAATGTTACTACTTCATACATAACATATATGAAATATAACTATTTGAAAGGTTCAATTAGGTAGTTGAAAGCCCCAACCAAAGGTCTAGTCTCAATAGGGGGGGGAATAGACAAGATTGATCTTATATAGAGTATAAATACAATCTGATCGCCTTTCATTTCTTTTTATTTCCTTTTTTCTAGTCTATTTCTATTCATTTTCTCCTACGCGACCCTATAGATATAGAGCGCGTGTAAGTTATATGCGCGGTACAAAGTTCATAATGCGGAACCCTTTTAATTCATCCTATCGTCTTTGGCTCAACTGCTCCAAAATAAAAAGAAATAACTATTTCCAAAATTTGAGAATTTCAATTAATGCCTAATTCTATTGTCTTTTTTAGCACATACATACTACGAATGAGACTGCAATTCCTCTGTTTGATTTAGAAGAGAACAGACAAATACTCCTCGAAGATCTGGAGGTATAGAAATGAAGATTGGTTTCTTATCATTCAATGAGCATCTTGTATTTCGTAAAAATTAGGGGCAATATAATCCTTCCGTAAGGGCCACCCTATCCAACTTTCAGGCATTAAGATACGTTTCAGTCGTGGATGATTATTATAACAGATTCCCAGCATATCATAAGACTCTCGTTCTTGAAAATCCGAACTTTTCCAAACCCAGAAAACAGACGGAATTCTAGGATTATTCCTTGGAGCAAATACTTTTATGCATACTTCTTCTGGTTGAGCCACACCATATTCTATTCTCGTAAGATGATACACACTAGCTAACAGTCCACCGGGTGCTACATCATAAGCACATTGGGAACGTAGATAATTATAACCATATACATATAAAACGACAGCAATAGAATGCCAATCCTCAGGCTTTATTTGTAAAGTTTCTATTCCTTGGTAATCGAAACCCAAAGATCTATGAACTAGTCCGTGCTTGACTAGCCAAGCAGACAAACGACCCTGCATCTTTTTTATCTCTCCCCCATTTTTATTTGTATAAGTAGTTCCCATTTACGATGAAATTTATGAAGATTAATTTGTTGTTATTC